GAAGAATCCATTTTTTTTTGTTATCTCTTCACCATTTATCTTTATCATCGTTTAAGGAGAATCTCCACCCCCATTGTCTAATAAGGACTCCAATCATTAATCATTCTTGATTGATAAGATCATTGATATAAAGAATATCCAAATACCAAACTCGTACTTTATATGATAACCTTCGCCAAGGGGAAGGGGCTCTTGAGAAAATCAAAGAAAGGGCTTGTTCTTCCTCGTTAATAAACTCTTCCAATAATGCCGAACCCGATTTTTTCAAAAAGGCCCGTACAGTACTTTTGTGTTTACGAGCCAAAGTTTTAACACAAGAAAGTCGAAGTATATATTTGACTCGATACAAACCTTTTTTTTTTGAGGACCCGCTGTGATAATGAGAAAGATTTCTGCACATACGTACAAATCGGTCAATAATATCAGAATCGGATGAGTCGGCCCAAGTTGGCTTACTAATGGGCTGCCCTAACAGATTACAAAATTTAGCTTTAACCAACGATCCAATTAGATAAAAAGTTGGAATTATTGTTTGGACCTTATTCATAGGATTATCTATTAGAAATACATTCTCTAATACTTGACTGCGTACCACCAAAGGAATTGGTTGTACACTTAAAATATAACCCATAAAGTTAAGGGAGTGTTGGGATAATTTGTTTATATGGACTCTTCCTGGTTGAGACCATACATAAAAATAACATTGCCATAACTTTATAAGATAATCTTTCCATTTATTCATCAGAAGAGGCCTGTCTTTTAAAATTAGAATGTATTTTCCTTGATATCTAACATAATGAATGAAAGGGTCGTTGAAAAACAGCAGAATGCGCTTAAAATGATTTGCAAAGATAGATACAAGAACTTCCATCTTTTTATAGAAAAGAATCCGCTCGAGAAAACTTCTAAAAGATGTTGATCGTAAATCAGAAGATTTATTCCGAAGAAAAAGGAGGATGGATTCATATTCACATACATGAGAATTATATAGAAAGAGGAACAATCTTGCATTTTTTTTTGAAAAAAAGGAACTAGGACTTTTTGGAATAATAAGACTATTGCAACTCCAATCCTGATAGAGAAAGAACCGTAAAAAATGAAGAAAGGGGGCGTCTTTCACCCAATAACGAAGAGCTTCAACTAGTATTTCCAGATGGGCAGGGTGGGGTATTAGTACGTCTGACACAAAATGGCAATGGAAGCATTCATCCTCTAAAAAGGGAAATATTGACTGCATTGATCGTAAATTAAGAGATTTTGCTATTTCTTTCCCTTCTAAAGAAGATACTAATTGAAGAAAAAGGGGAATTTCTGCAATATCTGCAAATCCCTCTGATATCATTTGAGAAGAACAATTATTATTGTACCCCAAAAAAGGATTTTGGTTAGAATCATTAGGACAAATGACCAAAGGGTTCTGTTGATACATTCGAGCAATTAAACGTTTCACACTTAGTGAACTGGATTTATTGTCATAACTAGCATTTTCCAACAAAATGGATCTATTTAAACCATGATCATGCGCAAGTGCATAAATGGACTCCCGATAAATAAGTGGGTATAGAAAGGGGTGTTGCCAAGATCGATCGAATTCAAAATATTCTTGTAATTCTTCCATTTGAAACTCACTTGGCATTGAACAGAAAGTGGGAAATTCCTTGGGTTATCAAATGATACATACATAGTGCGATACAGTCAAAACAAGGTATTAGGGTAAACAAAGAATGGTCGGGGTCGGGGACAAGTAGACTCATGAACAGATTCTATATTCTCCCCCCCCCCCTCTACTTTAAGCTTGACTTTAATTTAATTTGTTTATGTTGGGATACCAAGATGTTTCAAAATCTTTTTTTTTTAAAGATCAATCGCTCCTTTTATTTTGAAAAAAAAAGCTTTATCAATATACTGCTTTTTCCACACATCCATCTCCAACCCCTAATGGGACTAGCTAATACCTAATATTTAGAACTCATAAAAAAACAAACCCGACAATGCACTCATGGGTGATGGGAAAAGACCCGCCCACCCCAGATAGTCATATATTTTTATATTTTCATTTAGATCGAGGAACCATTAAAATAAAGAATAAAGAAGAGAAACTCCTTGCTTTTTGTTTATCTAAAGTTTTTTTTTGACTACGGAATTGACTCTATCCATTTCTTTTATTCACTCGATCCCCAACCGTAAATTCTTTCGATCCCCAACCCCACCCCAAATTCTTGTAAAAATGCAAATAAGTTTAGCGATCCACTGAGCAAAAAATATTCGCATAATTCGCCATTGATCAATATGACATATTCTTTTTTCCACTCATTCCTTTAAGGATCAGTCTCGATCTTACAAAGACTACCAGTAGTATTGGTATGGATGAATCTCTTGCTTCATAATCATAAAAAAAATGTGTAAAAATAGTGAGCCACGCTTAAAGCTGAGCACTCTACCGTTGAGTTAGCAACCCCAATACAAAAAACGTAGATATAATCGTAATAAAAAAAAGAAAGAGATGAAATCGCACGACACAATAAAAACATTAAACTAATAAGACAAAAACGAGAAAGCATTCTGAACATTAAAAGAGCAGATGCAAATACAATAACTTTTCAGCTAACAATAAAGGTAGAGGGGCACTATACCCTATGTCATCGACTCTTATGCTCATCTACTTTATTTTTGATAATCCAAATTCTTGTATCACATAAAAATGCCTTCTGGTATCAGATAAAATCCGACGAACCCAGCACTTGCTTTTGAATGAAGTAAAGTAGAAAGCAAAAAAACCTATGGAAAGGAGATAGAACCCTTTATACACGACAAAATGAACCTTCTTCAATACGTCATTGTCAATAGAAACATGTTGTATCTTCAAAAAAGAATCCAATCCTATTTTAAAAAGAACTACGGTAAGGACTCGTATTGAATTAACATTTCAATAGACACAAAAACCGGGTATAGGCGCAAAATGAAGAGACAAGGGGTAAGGTTTATTCTTATTCAATACATATAAATTTTTTTTATATAATACAAGGGTAAGAAGCAAGCTTAATCGCCCCTTTTAGTATTTCTTACTATTTCTTTTAGTTTTGATACTAAAGTTTAAACAAAACTCAGTCATCGAAAGGAAAGTGTGTCAAAATTGTCTATTTCTAAATCCAATTACTAGAAATATTCGGTTTATTTTTTTTCATTCACACAATGACACTATATAAATATGAATCACTAAAATAGCGTTTTGTAGAACACCATATACTAATTAATAGTCAATTAAGACTAAAAAATATGAAATGAAGTATAAATAGAACGGGGTGCACGGTAGAAACAAGGGGATAAAAAGCTTTTTACAAGTTGACCACACCCTTCCCCTTTTTTTATTTCAAAAAATGGGCAGTCCTTTGCTTAAGAAGGAGTTCTGCAAAAACTCCCGCCTTCTTTGAAATATCATGAACAGTTCCTGTGGGTTGAGCGCCTTGGTCAAGAAAATAGAGAATAGTCGGAACATTTAAATGGGTTTGATTGTTTATCGGATCATAAAAACCCACTTTTTGAAGATCCCTTCCCTCTCTTCGGGCTCGAACATCAATTGCAACTATTCTATAAACGGCTCGTTGCTTCCGCCCACATCGTTTCAAACGAAGTTTTACCATACCATTCCTACAGTTCGTAGCCGCTTTGTAATTGATTCCATTATAGAATCATGGATAATCATTGCTTTGGTTAAGTCGGTACATAGTAATCTATCCATTTTTACTTCTATTCTATATTACAATCCAATTCTATATGTTAAATAGAGAAATTAACAGATTGAAATTAGAATTCTAATTTCAAATTCTTATCTTATTGTTAATTGTTATTAACAACATATATAAGACCAACAATTTTAAAATTATGTTAATAAGATCTATAATAATCGAATCAATAGCTATAAATTGTTGGGGCGGAGGGATTATTCGATCGAACCCTCGGTATCGGGACCAAAGCCCGTTGTTTTACCACTCAGTTACGCCCCCCAAGCGTATGATGACGCCTTTCGACACCAATAAAAAACGGGTAACAGGTATAGAGCCGCCAATACAAGCATCTCTCTAATTCTTTGAGTCTGGGACGAAAGGATTCGAACCTTCGCGTATCGGGATCAAAACCCGACGCCTTAACCGCTTGGCTACGCCCCAAGAATAGTGCACCCCCCCACAGGATTCGAACCTTCGCATATCGGGATCAAAACCCGACGCCTTACCCGCTTGGCTATGCACCAGCAGTGCCAACGTGGGGTACGTTTTTCACCTCCACTAGCATAGCATGCCCCACCACCGTATAGAGCCCTCGCTCGGGAGTGTATTGTGTGGTTTTTCTCACCACCATACGCATCCAGTACTTGATGCGGGACAAAAAAATTTGACAAGACAAAGAACGAAGAAAAAAACTGCAGTACTTATCCAAGCTCATGTTATAGTATAGCATGACCAATGGATGTTTGTCAAATGCGAAGCTATCCAACTATCTTCCAAATATTTGTGGAATAGATTGATATCTAATAAAAATCTATCATATAAATTTATGAGCTCATAAAAAAAAGAATAATATACATATATATTATACAAAAGAAAATATATAGAATAGAAAGTAAAAAAGTAAAATGGGGGGAGGTCCCCTATATCTCGAGAATGGGTAAGTTGTTGTTTGTTAACTGTATAAAAAATGAAAAGATCTATGGAATAGATTTTACGTATAATTTAACTGACTTTATTGATCATTACATATAATTCAATTAAGATATTGTATGAAAACAAGAGTTCTTCTATTCTCTTTTGCGAATTTAAGGTTTTTTTGATTGGATAAGTTCAAATTTTTTTTTTTTAGATATACCTTTTTATCTTATATCTTATATTAATAACATCTTAATAACTCAATCAAAAAAAAATTATCCCCAAGAAAAGAACAAAAAAAGGTTTGTTATGATTAATATCTTTAGTTTAATCTGTATCTATCTTAATTCTGTCCTTTATTGTAGTACCTTTTTCTTCGGCAAATTGCCAGAAGCCTATGCTTTTTTGAATCCAATTGTAGATTTTATGCCAGTGATACCTCTGTTCTTTTTTCTCTTAGCCTTTGTTTGGCAAGCTGCAGTAAGTTTTCGATGAGTTCTTTACTTTAATAACTTGAATACTGTCCTAGAAAAATTCATGATTTATTCGAGAAAAAAATGCGAACAATTAATAAATAATAAATAAGATTGATCGGCTCAATCTTAGAGTATGAAGAGCATAAAACCTACAACCCCTCCACTCAAAGATTCAAATTCTTAGATAGCTATCATAAATATGGGTCACCTTCCCCATTCTGCCCCTTTTTATTTTTCATTGAACGACCCTATTAATGTTTTCCTGTTCCCAATCAATATTCTAGATTGGACCCTTAATTCCATTACAAATGCAATTTCTTAAATTTTTTTATTTATAAAAACGACTTCATTTCTTGGTATCAAAGTCTCCAAATAGGATACGTAGTATAAAAACGGAGAATCTATTCTCTTTTGACCAAAAAAAGATAATGGGGAGTCTATAATGCTTACTCTCAAACTCTTTGTTTATGCAGTAGTGCTATTTTTTGTTTCTCTGTTCATATTCGGATTTCTATCTAATGATCCGGGGCGTAATCCTGGGCGTGAAGAATAAAAAGAGGATTTTTACCTTTACTTGCTTAATTTTGAAACGTTCTTAGGATTTTCTCTATTCCACATCTTTAACTATTAAACTATTCAAATTCTAAAAGAAAAAAAAAAGATCAAGACATCAACGGATAGGGAAAGAGAGGGATTCGAACCCTCGGTACTAAAAATTCGTACAACGGATTAGCAATCCGACGCTTTAGTCCACTCAGCCATCTCTCCCAGTTGTAAAGTAAAACAAAAACAGTAGAATTACTAATTATTGCGTTAAATTACACGAAAAGTAAGACTTGATAAAAAAATATTTTGATCTCTTTACCTTTTTATCTCTCTATATTATTTTATTAGAATTAGAATCCTATTATCTATAATATTCTATTATATTATATGGAATATGGATATATACGGTTTTTTAAGAAATTCCATTTGGATTAAAGAGAAGGGCTAAAAAAAGAGAAATAGAATGAATAAAAAAAAAAAGGTAAGTCTTTCCAGAGTTTCCTGAAGAACGTAAAATTATTGCTTTTCTTAGAGACCAAAAGAATACTCCGTCGGAAAGGGCCGCGGCCTGGCCGGGTCAGTCCCTAGCCAGGCCTGAGTATCAGTTTCGAAAAAACGGTTTACCAATAAAAAAAGATCAAATAATAATAGATAAAATGCTTTATTGAATTCAAAAAAACAAAAGAACTAATGTTCGATAGCAAATTGACCGATTAATTAAATAAGAAAAGGAAAAGATTCTTACACACACAATGCTTTTTATGATATGTATGCTATAATTGAAGTCGCTTTGTCTAGACATATCTGCCAATGCCAAAAAAAACTGCTACAGCAAAAGCAAGCGCCTCGCTTTTAGGTATTAAAACGAGTCCTTCTTTAACAATTTCGTTGAGTCTCCTGACAAAAGAGACCCCAGCCTTGCCCCGGTTCCTCTGTTCGACTCGACAAAAAGTACGTTTATATATAATAATTGCATTATAAGAATTGCATTATAGCGAGTATAGTTTAGTGGTTACAAAGTGTGATTAGTTCTATTAACCCCCTTAAGAGTTAAGGGGTCGTTAACTATGCTATGATTCAGATGAAAAACTAAAAAAAAAGGAAAGGATTGACTCCTTTCCCTCTCAATGAAAAAGTCCCAAAATAATATTTTATGTTATATTGCTTAATGACCCGCGGTAGCGTACCTACACCTACCGTTGGCAAGAGATAAAAATAGGGAGTAAGGCACAATGAGACGTACTATAGTAATGAGTTCAATTTTTCAAGACCGAGTTGAAAAATGGGCAAATAAGGGCCGCGGATTCAATGCGATTAACCACGGCTTTGTTTTAGGATCTATGACCTTAGATGAAGATCCATATGGAAATCGCATGATCCTCATCCACAAAGACCATGCACAGGGCACTAAAGCTGGGTTTGTGGACAGCTTTAGATATGTCTTTGTGGAGGCCCCTTACCTTTTCTGTTACGAATCTGACGAGGATTCAGAGGGGGAGGGTTGGGATGCAGAGGATTCCAATGAAGAGCCCTGCAACCGCAAGAATTTTTTCTGGCGAATAAAAGTCAGAAAGTTACAAAGAATCCTTCGGGAGCTCGGGGGTTGGGTTGAAGAGGATGGGGAGTCTTTGGATCTCAAGAAGGCTTTATGCCGAGTGATTGTGAAAGAGTTACAAGGACTCTTTTCTCTTATACTTTTTCTATTTATGTATATTTTGGTATGGGGTATCGTGACAATACTCGCTGGCTTATGCCTACTGCATTTGCTAGGGATTCTTTGGAAATATTTTGAATAGACGACCTACGAATCGGTCGTATTACTCTGAATTTCGATTTTA